CTCTTAATTGAATTGTAATTCAACTAAACTCGGCCCAATCTTTTACTAAAAGGATTGAGCCGAATCCAAAGATTCTATTGATTATATCTATTTCAAATACATACATATTTATCTAGATATATAAAAATACATACATATTTATCTAGATATATAAAAAAAAAGAAATAAATAACGAAAATGCTTCTATTGTTTGTTGGCTTGGATCCACAAAAAATTCCATGGATCTTTAGGATTGGTGTATTCTTTTATTTTATATCCCTTAGTTTCGGTCATGAATTGAGTCAAGTATCACAACCCCTTCAACCCATCCTGTATATTGTCCTTTTCGTTCCGTGTTCTATGTATATGTAATAGAAATTTATTCTAATAGACGAGATTTTACGAAAAAAGTTATTCATAAGAGGGAACAAATATTTCTTTTTTTTTTTTCGATGCGAATTTGACACAAGATGACGGGCATCTTCATATGTCATATTCCGATATAGTTATAGTGAAGTAATACTCCGGATTTTCAAAAATTTTTATAAAAGAGAATCAACTCCAATTTTTCAATACTCATTCTTTTCTTTATTTTCAAAAATTTTTATAAAAGAGAATCAACTCCAATTTTTCAATACTCATTCTTTTCTTTATTTTCTTAGTTAATAATCCTAACTATTGGCTTATTCTGATAGCAAATAAGATATTCAATGATTTTTCATCGAATGACTATTCATCTTTGTATTTTCATGTATAAAAAAATAAGGGCAAGAAAGCTCTATGAAAAAATGTTGGTTCAATTCGATGTTGTCTAAGGATAAATTAGAATACAGGTGTGGTCTAAGTAAATCAATCGATAGGCTTGGTCCTATTGAAAATACCAGTGTAAGTGAAGATCCGGTTATAAACGATACGGATAAAAAAATTCATAGTTCTCGTTCCAGTAATGTTGATTATTTCGTGGGCATCCGGGGCATTCGTAATTTGATCTCTGACGACACCTTTTTAGTTAGAGATAGTAATAGGGATATTTATTCCCTATATTTTGATATTGAAAAACAAATTTTTGAGATTGACAATGATCCTTCTTTACCGAGTGAACTAGAAAGTTCTTTTTTTAGTTATCGGAAGAATGGATCGAAGAATGACGATTCCCACTACGGTCTTTCCCTGTATGAGACTAAATACACTAAATACAGTTGGAATAATCACATGAATACTTGCATTGACTCTTATTTTCGTTCTCAAATCTCTATTGAGAGTTCCATTTTAAGTGGTAGTGACAATTCCAGGGACCATTACATTTATAGTTACATTTGTAGTGAAAGTGAAAATAGTAATGGAAAGGGGAGCTCCAGTATAAGAACTAGCAGGAATGCTATTGATTTCCCAATAAGAGAAAATTCTACTGATTTCGATTTAACTCAAAAATATAGGCATTTGTGGGTTCAATGCGAAAATTGTTATGGATTAAATTATAAGAAATTTTTTAAGTCAAAAATGAATATTTGTGAACAATGTGGATATCATTTGAAAATGAGTAGTTCAGATCGAATCGAACTTTCGATTGATTCAGGTACTTGGGATCCTATGGATGAAGACATGGTTTCTCTGGATCCTATTGGATTTCATTCGGAGGAAGAACCTTATAAAGATCGTATTGATTCTTATCAAATAAAGACAGGGTTAACCGAGGCTGTTCAAACAGGCACTGGTCGCCTAAATGGTATTCCCATAGCTATTGGCATTATGGATTTTCAGTTTATGGGGGGTAGTATGGGATCCGTAGTAGGCGAGAAAATCACGCGTTTGATTGAGTATGCTACCAATAAATTTTTACCTCTTATTATAGTGTGTGCTTCCGGAGGAGCACGTATGCAAGAAGGAAGTTTGAGCTTGATGCAAATGGCGAAAATTTCTGCTGCTTTATATGATTATCAAGCAAATAAAAAGTTATTCTATGTATCAATCCTTACATCTCCTACTACTGGTGGGGTGACGGCTAGTTTTGGAATGTTGGGGGATATCATTATTTCCGAACCTAATGCATACATTGCATTTGCGGGGAAAAGAGTAATTGAACAAACATTGAATAAGACAGTACCGGAAGGTTCACAAGCGGCTGAATATTTATTCCATAAGGGCTTATTCGATCCAATCGTACCACGTAATCCTTTAAAGGGTGTTCTGAGTGAGTTATTTAAACTTCACGCTTTTTTTCCTTTGAATTCAAATTCAATTAAGTAGGTCCTTAAGTTAAATTAGTTAAATTAAATTATTTGATTTGTAGCGAAAAATAGTTAGTTTGTCCGAATCAAAATCAACATTCTTCAAATGTATTTTTTCGTGACATAAGATTGAATTTGAAATTGTATTGTATAAAGAATCATACGGATAATTCTTTTTTTTTATACCGATATTCCCGATTACTCTTCAGTAAACCTCTATTAACAAGATAAAAAAAAATTCTTCCTTTTGATAAATTAAAATTAGGCAAAGGAAAATAAACTGAATTTCATCCTTCTTGCTGGGTTGTCTATGTATATATAATTCAAATATAGAAAATTCAAATAGCGATATAGAGTATCTTTCTACTCTATCTCCCAAGAATCCCTTTAATTCTAACGACTCTTTCAGGAATTTTTAATAAATTCTTTAGTTTATTAATTAATTTAAAATTCTAATTAAATTCAATTTAAAAGACAAGAATGAATTATCATACATATATTTATATCTTTCATGTAGAAAGACGAATATCTTTCATGTAGAAAGACGAATAAGTCGCATTTATTAAATTATACATTCCTTGCACTTAGTATATTATATATACTCACTTAGATATACTTAGTATAATTATATACGATACGAAGTCTACTATTATCTTTATAACAGGTACAAATATTAAATCGAGGTACCCATTCTATGACAACTCTCAACGACTTAAACTTACCCTCTATTTTTGTGCCTTTCGTGGGCCTAGTATTTCCGGCAATTGCAATGGCTTCTTTATCTCTTCATGTTCAAAAAAACAAGATTTTTTAGATTTGATGGGTCCAAATCTCATCTATTTTTTTCAACATTTAGATAATATCTATTTAATAAAATAGGGTATAACGTGCAGCTTCCTCTGAACATAAAATAAAGGAGCTCTTATGTATGTATGCGTAAATAGATGAGTAAATGACTTATAGCTAGTTTCAAATAGATCGGAATCCAGGCGAATGTCTTAAATGTGAAGTCAACGTATCTATATGTATGTAGATATCTATAGGAGATTATAAAAGGGGATTCGATTATTTTGGACCTAACCAATTAGATGAATTACTACTAAAGTAACAGAATAGCGCTAGTTGATGATAGTTACTTCGGAAATAAAATAAAAAAAGAAAGTAAAGTCAAATTCATTTGGATTTTTTTCTCAATTCCAATAAAATGCAACCGGATCGAGTATGAGTTGGCGATCAGAACATATATGGATAGAACTTATAGTGGGGTCTCGAAAAATAAGTAATTTCTGCTGGGCCTTTATCCTTTTTTTAGGTTCATTAGGATTCGTATTGGTTGGAGCTTCAAGTTATCTCGGTAAGAATTTGATATCTTTAGTTCCGTCTCAGCAAATAATTTTTTTTCCACAAGGGATCGTGATGTCTTTCTACGGGATCGCAGGTCTCTTTATTAGTTCCTATTTGTGGTGCACAATTTCGTGGAATGTAGGTAGTGGCTATGATCGATTCGATAGAAAAGAAGGAATAGTCTGTATTTTTCGTTGGGGATTTCCTGGAAAAAATCGTCGCATCTTCCTACGATTCCGTATGAAAGATATTCAGTCCATCAGAATAGAAGTTAAAGAGGGTATTTATGCTCGTCGTGTCCTTTATATGGAAATCAACGGACAGGGGGCCATTCCTTTGATACGTACTGATGAGAATTTGACTCCGCGAGAAATTGAGCAAAAAGCTTCTGAATTAGCCTATTTCTTGCGCGTGCCAATTGAAGTATTTTGAATTTTGAAATGAACTGAAGAATAACTTCTTTATTCGCGGCAAGGAATAACTTCTTTATTCGCGGCAAGGAAAAAATTCAAGAACTCAAATTTCGTTTTTTTTAGAACGCTCATTCAAACCAAAATAGACGTATACAGAACACCCATAAAACGAAACTTTTTGTGGACATGGACAAAAAAAGTTTCGTTTTATGTATATGGAAATACATCCAACTCAATTCAGTAAAAAACAAGTAACAAACCAAAAGAATAGATTCATCTCGTATAGCAAAAGATCAGGAAAAGAGAAGTTCCTTTGGTTTCAAATTTGAATAATTAATATTCATTACTTGAATTGAAGTGATTCTTTCAGAGATTCATCAAAAGAGACTTTGAATTTGATCAATTGAAGTATCTGGAAACAAGATTTTTGTATTATTTCTTCATTCGAATTCAAACAAAGCGGGCTCTCAGTCTATCTCTGTATTCTTTCGAGATTCAAGGCCTAACCACGGAATCACAAACAAAAAAGAGGGAATCGATTCATAGGTTCAATTCCTTGTAATAGAACTTATGGTTGATAGAAATATTCGATCATGTAGATTGATAGAAATATTCGATCATGTAGATTCGACGAATGAGGTGTTTTCATTAACAATTCCAATTCACAGGTGAAAAAATGGCAAAAAAGAAATCATTTCTTCCCTTTCTCTATCTTACATCTATAGTATTTTTGCCCTGGTGGATCTCTCTATTATTTAATAAAAGTCTCGAATCTTGGATTACTAATTGGTGGAATATTAGACAATCCGAAACCTTTTTGACTGATATTCAAGAAAAGAGTATTCTAGAAAAATTTATAGAGTTAGAAGAACTCTTACTGTTGGACGAAATGATAAAAGAATACCCGGAAACACATCTACAAACGCCTCGTCTAGGAATCCATAAAGAAACGATCCAATTGATCAAAATGCACAATGAGGAGCATATCCATATGGTTTTGCACTTATCGACAAATATAATCTGTTTCATTATTTTA